CAAAAGGATTCGATAATCAATAATCAGATGATTCACAAATCGTCTATTCAAATTCGATCTATGAATTGGACAAATTATTCACTGACAGAAAAAAAAGTGAAAGATCTGACTGATAGAACAAGCACAATTAGAAAAAAAATAGAAAAAATTATAAAAGACAAGAAAAAACTCTTTCTAACTCCAGAGATAAATATTAGCCCTAACAAAGCTAGTTATAATGCTAAAAGATTAGAATCACAAAAAAGCATTTGGCAAATATTAAAAAGAAGGAATTCTCGATTAATTCGCAAATTACATTATTTTATAAAATTTTTCATTGAAAGGATATACATAGATATTCTTCTATGTCTCATTAATATTCCCAGAACCAATGCACAATTTTTTATTGAATCAACAAAAAAAATTATTGATAAATACGTTTACAATAATGAAAGAAATCAAAAAAGAATTGGTAAACCAAATCAAAAGAAAATTCACTTTATTTCGATTATAAAAAGGTCAGTTTCTAGTATTAGTAATAAGAGTTCACAGATTTTTTGTGACTTATCCTCCTTGTCACAAGCATATGTATTTTACAAATTATCACAAACCCAAGTTATTAACTTGTATAAGTTAAGATCTGTCCTTCAATATAACGGAACATCTCTTTTTCTTAAGAACGAAAGAAAAGATTATTTTGGTTTTGGAGCACACGAAATATTTCATTACGAATTAAGACATAAGAAACTTCGTAATTCTGGAATGAATCAATGGAAGAACTGGTTAAGAGGTCATTATCAATATAAATATTTATCTCCGATTATATGGTCTAGATTAGTACCACAAAAGTGGCGAAATAGAGTAAATCAACATTGTGTGGCTCAAAATCAAAATAAAGATTTAAGCAAATGGGATTTATCTCAAAAAGATCAATTAATTCATTACAACAAACAAAATGATTATGAAGCAGACTCATTAACGAATCAAAAAGAAAATTTTAAAAAACACTATAGATATGACCTTTTATCATATAAATATATTAATTATGAAGATAAGAATGACTCATATATTTATGGATCACCATTACAAGTAAATAATAACCAAGATATTTCTTATAATTACAACACACATAAACGCAAATTTTTTGATATGCTGGAAGGTATCCCTATCAATAATTACCTAGGCGAAGATGATATTATGTATATAGAGTATATAAAGAAAAACCCGGATAGAAAATATTTTGATTGGAAAATTCTCCATTTTTGCTTTAGAAAGAAGGTCGATATTGAGGTCTGGATCAATACCAGTATCAACAGTAATAAAAATACCAAGACCGGGTCGAATAATTATCAAATAATTGATAAGAAAGGTCTTTTTTATCTCACACAAGATCAAGAAATCAAACCATCCAATCAAAAAGACCTTTTTGATTGGATGGGGATGAATGAAGAAATACTAAATCGTTCCATATCGAATCTGGAACCTTGGTTCTTCCCAGAATTTGTGCTACTTTATAATACATATAAAATGAAACCCTGGGTTATACCAATCAAATTACTTCTTTTAAATTTTAATGGAAATAAAAATTATAGTAAAAATAGAAATAGCAATAGAAAGCAAAAAGGGAATCTTTTTATATCATCCAATGAAAAAAAACTTTTAAAATTAGAGAATCGAAATCAAGAAGAAAAAGAATCCGCAGGACAAGTAGATCTTGGATCAGATGTACAAAACCAAGGAAATCTTGAATCAGTCCTCTCAAACCACGAAAAAGATATTGAAGAAGATTATGCAGGATCAGACTCAGACATGCAAAAACGTACAAAGAAAAAGCAATTCAAGAATCACACGGAAGCAGAACTCGATTTATTCCTAAAAAGATATTTGCTTTTTCAATTGAGATGGGATGATTCTTTAAATCAAAAAATGATCAATAATATCAAGGTATATTGTCTCCTGCTTAGACTGATAAATCCAAGAGAAATTTGTATATCTGCTATTCAAAGGGGAGAAATGAGTCTGGATCTAATACCGGTTCATAAAGATTTAACTCTTACAGAATTGATGAAAATGAAAAGAGGTATATTTATTATCGAACCAATTCGTCTGTCTGTAAAAAATGATGGACAATTTATTATGTATCAAACTATAGGTATTTCATTGGTTCATAAGAGTAAGTACCAAACTAATCAAAGATACCGAGAAGAAAGATATGTTGATAATAAGAATTGTGATAAATTCAGTGCAAGATGTCAAAAGATGATTGGAAATAAAGACAAAAATCATTATGATTTGCTTGTTCCTGAAAATATTTTATCGCCTAGACGTCGTAGAAAATTTAGAATTCTAATTTGTTTCAATTTGAGGAATAGGAGTGGTGTGGCTAGAAATCCAGTATTTTGCAATGGGAACAGCTGTAATAAATTTTTGGATGAAAACAAACATCTTGATAGAGATAAAAATCAATTAATTAAATTAAAAAAATTAAAGTTCTTTCTCTGGCCCAATTATCGATTAGAAGATTTAGCTTGTATGAATCGCTATTGGTTTGATACCAATAATGGTAGTTGTTTTAGTATGATAAGGATACATATGTATCCACGATTGAAAATTCGTTGATGTCACATTTTTTATATATCCTTACTAGATCTAGTATATGAAAGTAAACAAATGCACACATGCGATGTCTTACATTACATTCTGATGCATGATACTAATACGTATCAATTAGATTTTTTATTGATATTGATTAATTTTATTTCATAAACGAGGTATCCATAACGAAATAAAGATTATTGCGTATACTAGATTAAAATGACCGGCATAATAATATTATTATTATAATTATAATATTATTATATTACTGATGGGTAAAATTCAAATTTTTAAAAAAGAAAAAAAGGGAGGGAAGAGAAGATTTCGTTTTATGGTAAAAAACTTATTCATCTCAGTTATTTCTCAAAAAGAAGCAAATAGGGGATCTGTTGAATTTCAAGTATTCAGTTTCACCAATAAGATCCGAAGACTTACTTCACATTTGGAATTGCACAGAAAAGACTATTTATCTCAGAGAGGTCTACGGAAAATTCTGGGAAAACGTCAACGGTTGCTGTCTTATTTGGCAAAGAAAAATAGAGTACGTTATAAAGAATTAATTGGTCAGTTGGGTATTCGGGAGACAAAAATTCGTTAATTTGAAGAGTCCTTTTGAATTATTTGATTTAGTAGATCTTGAATTTTGATGAACTTCTTTTCGTTTTCAGCAATTCATGGAAGAATGAATCAGGGGAAAACCTATGAATGTACCAGCTACAAGAGAAGACCTCATGATAGTCAATATGGGTCCTCATCACCCATCAATGCACGGTGTTCTTCGACTCATCGTTACTTTAGACGGTGAAGATGTTATTGACTGTGAACCAATACTAGGTTATTTGCACAGAGGGATGGAAAAAATTGCAGAAAACCGAACAATTATACAATATTTGCCTTATGTAACACGTTGGGATTATTTAGCTACTATGTTCACAGAAGCAATAACCGTAAATGCACCAGAGCAGTTGGGAAATATTCAAGTACCTAAAAGAGCCAGCTATATTAGAGTGATTATGTTGGAGTTGAGTCGTATAGCTTCTCATTTATTATGGCTTGGCCCTTTTATGGCAGATATTGGTGCACAGACTCCTTTCTTCTATATTTTCAGAGAAAGAGAGTTAGTCTATGATCTATTCGAAGCTGCCACCGGTATGAGAATGATGCATAATTATTTTCGTATAGGAGGAGTAGCTGCTGATCTACCGCATGGATGGATAGATAAATGTTTGGATTTCTGCGATTATTTTTTAACAGGGGTTGCTGAATATCAAAAACTTATTACGCGTAATCCTATTTTTTTAGAACGAGTTGAGGGAGTAGGCATTATTGGTGTAGAAGAAGCAATAAATTGGGGTTTGTCAGGACCAATGCTACGAGCTTCCGGAATACAATGGGATCTTCGTAAAGTTGATCATTATGAGTGTTATGACGAATTTGATTGGGAAGTCCAATGGCAAAAAGAAGGAGATTCATTATCTCGTTATTTAGTACGAATTGGTGAAATGGTGGCATCTATAAAAATTATTCAACAGGCTCTGGAAGGAATTCCGGGAGGGCCGTATGAGAATTTAGAAATCCGATGCTTTGATAGAGCGAGGGATCCCGAATTGAATGATTTTGAATATCGATTTATTAGTAAAAAGCCTTCTCCCACTTTTGAATTGTCGAAACAAGAACTTTATGTGAGAGTCGAAGCCCCAAAGGGAGAGTTGGGAATTTTTCTGATAGGGGATCAGAATGTTTTTCCTTGGAGATGGAAAATTCGACCGCCGGGTTTTATCAATTTGCAAATTCTTCCTCAGTTAGTTAAAAGAATGAAATTGGCTGACATTATGACGATACTAGGTAGCATAGATATAATTATGGGAGAAGTTGATCGTTGAAATGATAATTGATACACCAGAAGTACAAGATATCAATTCTTTTTCCCGATTGGAATACTTAAAAGAGGTTTATGGGATCATATGGATGCTTGTACCTATTTTTACTCCTGTATTGGGAATCACAATAGGTGTACTAGCAATTGTGTGGTTAGAAAGAGAAATATCCGCAGGGATACAACAACGTATTGGACCTGAATATGCCGGTCCTTTGGGAATTCTTCAAGCTCTAGCAGATGGCACAAAACTACTTTTCAAAGAGAATCTTCTTCCATCTAGAGGAGATACTCGTTTATTCAGTATCGGACCATCCATAGCAGTCATATCAATTCTACTAAGTTATTTAATAATTCCTTTTGGCTCTAACCTTGTTCTATCCGATCTCAATATCGGTGTTTTTTTATGGATCGCCATTTCAAGTATTGCTCCCATTGGACTTCTTATGTCAGGATATGGATCAAATAATAAATATTCCTTTTTAGGTGGTCTACGAGCTGCTGCTCAATCAATTAGTTATGAAATACCATTAACTCTATGCGTGTTATC